ATTCTTTTAACTAACTGCGGAAGAATTTGCAAGTTGATAAAACCAGGCGGTCTAATTTTCCATCTCCAAGGAAAAACACTCCGATCTCCTATCAGAAAAATTCCTAATTCTCCTTTTGGTGCTTCGACTCTTACATAAAGTTCTTGCTTGGACAATTCAAAAGTAGGAGAAGGTTTTTTACTAATAAATCGATATTCAAAATCATTCCATTCAGGGTCTTTTATTCTATCAAAGCGGCGGCTTTCTAAATTCTCATAGGGTCCCCCTGGAATTCCTTCCAGAGCCTGCTGGATAATTTTTATAGATTCTGTCATTTCGCCAATTCGTACTAAATACCGAGCTAATGAATCCCCCTCTTTTTGCCATTGAATCTCCCAATCAAATTCCTCGTAACACTCATAACGATCAACTTTACGAAGATCCCATTGTATTCCGGAAGCTCGTAGCGTTGGTCCCGACAAACCCCAGTTTAGTGCCTCTTCTCCGCCAATAATGCCTACGCCCTCAACCCGTTCTAAAAAAATAGGATTCCGTGTAATAAGCTTTTGATATTCAGCAACCCCGGTTAAAAAATAATCGCAAAAATCCAAACATTTATCTATCCAGCCATGAGGTAGATCAGCAGCGACTCCTCCAATACGAAAAAAATTATGCATCATGCGCATGCCGGTAGCCGCTTCAAATAGGTCATATATCAGTTCTCGTTCTCGAAAAATATAGAAGAAAGGAGTCTGCGCCCCAATATCTGCCATAAAAGGACCAAGCCATAACAAATGGGAAGCGATACGACTCAACTCCAACATAATAGCTCTGATATAGCTAGCCCTTTTAGGTACTTGAATATTCCCTAGCTGTTCGGGCCCGTTTACGGTTATTGCTTCTGTGAACATAGTAGCTAAATAATCCCAACGTGTTACATAAGGCAAATATTGTATAATTGTTCGATTTTCCGCAATTTTCTCCATCCCTCTATGTAAATAACCCAATACTGGTTCACAGTTAATAACATCTTCACCATCGAGAGTAACGATCAGTCGAAGAACACCATGCATTGATGGGTGGTGAGGGCCCATATTGACTATCATGAGGTCTTTTCTTGTAGTTGGTGGAATCATAAGTTTTTCTCGAGTCATTCTTCCATGCATTGCTGAAAGTAAAAAGAAAGAAGTTCATCAAAATTTAAACGACTAAGCTCAAACGGTCTCACGCTTCAAAATTAACGAGTTTTTATCTCTCGAATATCCAACTCCCCAATTAATTCTTTATAGCGCCCCCTATTTATTTTTGACAAATAGGCCAGCAGTCGTTGACGTTTTCCCAAAATTTTTCGCAAACCTCGCTGAGATGAAAAGTCTTTTTTGTGCAATTCCAAATGGGAAGTGAGTTTCCTTATTTTAGTGGTGAAACTGAATACTTGAAATTCAACGGATCCCCTGGTTTCTTTGTTTTCTTTTTGAGAAATAACCGAAATCGATGAATTTTTGACCATAAAAAAACGCCCCTTGCCCTTTTTACAGATATGGATTTTACCGATCAGTAATAATAATGCCATTAATTTGAATGTGGTATATACAAGAATCTAATCAAAATTTCTTTATGAACTCCTAATTTCCTGAATTCAAATCAATCAATCCAATTTTGAATTGGTTTTCTATAGGAATATAAAGGTTGGTACATTTTTTGATCGAAGAATTTACACCTAAAATAAAGAAGGTTCCGTTGATTCATTTCGAGATCGAATTCAGACATTATTCATTTGATATTGGATACTAGAATGAAATGTGAGATAAGACATCTGATCTGTGTATTTGTTTGCTTTCATATACCCTATTATATATATAGGGTATAGGATATACAGAAAAGTGTATTATCAAAAAATTTTCAATCGTGGATACATCTGTATCCTTAACATACCGAAACGGCTGCCATTATTGGTATCAAACCAATAACGATTCATACAAGCTAAATCTTCTAATCGATAATTAGGCCAAAGAAAGAGTTTTAATTTCATTAATTGATTTTTATCTCTATGAAGATGGTTATTGTCATGTAAAACTTGGCTGCTGCTTTTTACGTTCCAAAATACCGGATTTTGATCTATATAATTTCTCTTTTTTGAATTGAAACAAATTAGAATTCTCAATTTTCTACGACGTCTAAAGGATAAAATATTTTCGGGAACAAGTAAATCAAAATTATTGTTAGAAGCATGTCCTTGCTCTTGGTATTTTTGATGCTTATTCTTATGAACCAACGAAATACCCACGGTTTGATACATAATAAATTGCCCATCTTTTTGTTCAGACAGACGAATGGGTTCTAGAATAAATACTCCCTTCTGCATAAATTCTGAAAGAGTTAAATTATTATTAATCATTATATCCAAACTCATTTGTTCCTTTTGAATCGAGGATATAGTAATTTTTGTTAAATCTATCAGTTTATGCAGGAAATAATATACATTGATATTATTGATCATTCTTTCATTCAAAGTCTCATCCCCTCGCAATTGAAAAAGCAAATAACGTTTCATGAACAAACGGAGTTCTGCTTTCGTGTATTGTTTTTTATTTTTCCCTTTTTTCATGTTCGATCTTGCATAATTTTCTTCCATATCTTTTTGGGGTGAGAGAACGGATCTCCGCTCTCCTCGACTTGTCGGTTCTTTTTCTTCTTGATTTCGATGCTTTTTATTTGATGCTATCAAAAAATTGCCCTTTTCGTTGATCTTTTTATTTGCACTTCTATTTAAATTTAAAAGAAGTAATTTGCTTGGTATAAACCAAGGTTTCATTTTATATGTCTTATAAATTAACAAAAATTCTGGGAAGAACCAAAGTTCTAGATTGGATATGGGATGCTTTAGCATTTTTTCATTCATTCCCATCCAATCGTAAAACCCCTTGTGAGAGTTTGGTAAATTGATCTCTGGAATCTGAAGAGAAAAAAAATCTTTTTTAGAAATTATTTGAGAATTTTTAGTATGAACTTGAGTATTTTGATTCCTATTGGTATCGATTATGATCCAGGCCTCAATATCGACTTTTTGTATAAGATCAAATTGAAAAATTTTCCAATCAAAATATTTTCTATCGGCCGGTTTTTCCATATGGATCTTTCCTAGATCATTTTTAATAGGGATGTTCCTCAGCATAGCAACAAAGTTTTTTTTAGGCGTGTTATAATAAATTTCTTGTTTCGTATTTCCTTGAAGGGGAGATCCATAAAAAAAGCATTCCGTTTTCTTTTCATAATGAATAAATTTATATGATAAAAGATCAGATCGATAGTATTTTATAAAATTATCTTTTTGATTAGATAATGAATATACTTCAATTTTTTTTTGTTTTTTGGAATTCATTAATGGGTTTTTTTCATATGAATGCCGTTTTCTAAAATTTTCCTTTTTAGCTATACGCTGCTGACGAAATGTATTTCGCCATTTTTCTGGTATTAATCTAGACCATCCAATCTGAGATAAATGGTATTGATAATGTCCTCTTAACCAGCTTTTCCATGGATTCATTTCATAACTCGGAAGTTTGTTATCTGCTGATTTCGAATCAAGCATTCCTTGTGTTTCAAAAGAATCCTTTATTTTAGCCTTAAGCAAAAAGGGTATTCGTTGATATTGAACAACAAATCTTAACGAGTTAATAACTTGGATTTTTCCTAATTTATAAAATACATATGGTTGTGGCACGTAGGATAAGTCATAAAAAATATGTGAATTTGCTTTAATATTACTAATATTCTCAAGTTCCTTTCTTAGAATTATACTCGAAATAGACAGAATTGTAGTTTTCTTTTTTTTATTAATTCTTTCTTGTTTTCTTTCATTATTGTAAATGGATTTATCAATAATTTTTTTTGTTAATTTAAGAAAAAGTTTTGTATTTATTCTGGCAATATTAATGATATATAAAAATATATCCGTGTATATTTTTTCAATGAAAAATTTTACAAAAGGGGATAATTTACAGATTAATCGAGCATTTCTTCTTTTTAACATTTTTAACATTTGCTGTTTTTCTAATTTTTTAGCATTATAACTTGTAGGACTAAGATTATTTATTCTTGGAGTTACTTTTTTTTTCTCTTTTGTGATTCTTTCTATTTGATTTCGAATTGTACTTGTTCTATCAGCCAGATCCTTCATTTTTTTTTCTGTCAACGAAGAGTTTGTCCAACTCGGAGATGCAATTTGAATTTGACTAAATGATTCGTGAATCGTTTGATTGTTTATTATGGAATCTTTTTCTTCTTTAATTTCGCTTGATTTATCGACTCCGACTTCTCTTAATCTAAATAATAGAATTGGATTGACTTTTGAAAGTTCTTTTATTATTCTTTTTCTAAAAAAAAACCTTTGGATAACCCATTTTTTTGTTTCTTTTGAAACTTTTCGAAGTAATTTTGTTTTTACTTTGAAAACTGTTAGAACTCGAAAATACTTCTTTTTCCATTTTCCAATTTTTTTTGCGAATTCCTTTAAAACGGGTTTAATAAAGGAAGGTTTTTTTCGGGGTGAAGAAAAGGGGAGTTCCGTTTCCATTCCCCAAACTGTTAAAAAACAATAATCACCTTTTGTCTTTTTCATTAGATCTTTCTGAGAGGATCGTAGTTTCGATTTGTGCGAAGGTTTCAGACAGAAAGGAAATACGATTTTTATTTGAATACCTTCTGTCAACCAATTTTTTGGAAATTCGGTTTCGGATAATGGAATACCATTAGAGGTGCATTTAATATGGATCTCTTTATTCCATTCTTGGAAATCCTTAGACCATTCAGGACGTTGCAATAGGAATATACGTCCAACATTTTTGGCAATTATCAATGAAGGGAATAGAATATATTTTCTAAAAATAGATTGAGTTAGTAACACGCAACCTCTTATTGCTTGCGCAAATGGAATACGATTCCAATCCTCTGCGACTTTTATTCGTGCTTTTTCCTTTCTTTTGTTGTTTTCTTGTTTTTCTTCTCTTTTTGTTTGTTCT